TTCGCATTATCTGGATCTAAAGAACAAGTCAAGATATAAGTAAAGATATAATATATTGGCGATATCATTATACCAACTAAAACATTGCATAAAAAAAATAAAAACGAATCGGATTATGAGTTGTGAAGCAATAAGAATATATGGATAACTGAAAGGGTGAAAGAAAGAGAGAAAAAGAATATCAATGATATAGAATTCTAATATGTAAGGTCTATGAGTCATGTCATAAACGGTAGTGTAATAAAGCATCAATAGTAATTAAAATTAGATAACTATATTGATCGAACAAACAAATCAAGAGCCCCGAGTCACTAAAAACTGAGAAGGTTGACTAAAGAAAAAAAAAAAAACAAAATGGAATTCGAATTAGAGGCTCCATTGTACAATTGAGACCTAACCATTAAGCGAGAAGCGATGGGAACGACGGAACCTGTGAATGCCTAAGATTTTATTAAAAAAAATCTTAATGATTCATTAGGTGGGATGGCGGAAGGAACCAAAAACCAATCCATTTATTCTGAGGAATCATGTTCTGAGGAGTCATGGGCTAACCCTACATCTGAAATAGATAATGAAAGAGTAAATATTCGCCCGCGAAAATTTGGATTTTATTGGATTTCTAAATAGGGGCCAATCCGATATGGTAATAAAAGAAAAAGAAATAAAGATTCGTTAGAACCTTATAACATAAGAAAACAACATTATCTATTTATATCTAGATAACAAGAATTGTCTATAATAGAAAAAGAATATTTGTAACAAAGAATACTTGTTTAGTTATATATCAAAACAAGATATAAAAATTTCCAATAAACCAATAGATTAGATGAAATCTCAAAAAGTTCCACCACAATTCGATATATTATTCATGAGATCCATGTATATTTATATTATATTTTAATCATTTCATTCGCGAGGAGCCGTATGAGGTGAAAATCTCATGTACGGTTCTGTAGTAGAGATGGAATTGAGAAAAAACCATCAACTATAACCCCAAAAAAACCAGATTCCGTAAACAACATAGAGGAAGAATGAAAGGAATATCCTCGCGGGGTAATCATATTTGCTTCGGTAGATATGCTCTTCAAGCACTTGAACCCACTTGGATCACATCTAGACAAATAGAAGCAGGACGGCGAGCAATGTCACGAAATGCCCGCCGCGGTGGAAAAATATGGGTACGCATATTTCCAGACAAGCCGGTTACAGTAAGACCTACAGAAACACGTATGGGGTCAGGAAAAGGATCTCCTGAATATTGGGTAGCTGTCGTTAAACCGGGTAGAATACTTTATGAAATGGGCGGAGTCACAGAAAATATAGCCAGAAAGGCTATTGCAATAGCAGCATCCAAAATGCCTATACGAACTCAATTCATCATTTCGGCATAATAATTAAAACCAAAGGAAAGAGGTCTTTGGGATGAAAAAAAAACAATTGCAATTGTAGGTTTCTTTTTTTCTTTTTGATACACAATATTTCTTCTTTTTTTTTTTTTACTTCGCCCTTTGCACTGAAAGAACAGAGAAAAAAAATGATATGATTCAACCTCAAACCCATTTGAATGTAGCCGATAACAGCGGGGCCCGCGAATTGATGTGTATTCGAATCATAGGAACTAGTAATCGACAATATGCCTATATTGGTGACGTGATTGTTGCTGTAATCAAGGAAGCAGTACCAAATACACCGTTAGAAAGATCAGAAGTGATCAGAGCTGTAATTGTACGTACTTGTAAAGAACTCAAACGCAACAACGGTATGATAATACAATATGATGATAATGCTGCAGTTGTCATTGATCAAGAAGGAAATCCAAAAGGAACTCGAATTTTTGGTGCGATCGCTCGGGAATTGAGACAGTTAAATTTCACTAAAATAGTTTCATTAGCACCCGAAGTATTATAAGACGAGACTATGATATATTTCTAGTATTTGAATGAAATAGATTAATTAATAGATTGATTATGTCTCACGCATATACCTTTTCTTTTGTAATTTTTATATAAAAATAATAAAAAAAAATCAAAATCGAATAAATTAAATAGAATAATTAAAATATATTAAAAAAAATAAAATAATAATGAATTTTAATAATTAATAAAAGAGCATGTTGATTATATCAAAAGTCAAGGGCAACAATCGTTTTAGTTTATCATGGGTAAGGACACTATTGCTGACATAATAACCTCTATACGAAATGCTGACATGAATAGAAAAGGGACGGTTCGAATACCATCTACTAACATCACCGAAAACATTGTTACAATACTTTTCCGAGAAGGTTTTATTGAAAACGTGAGAAAACATAGGGAAAGCAACAAATATTTTTTAGTTTTAACTCTACGGCATAGAAGAAATAGGAAAGGGTCATATAAAACTATTTTGAATTTAAAACGAATCAGTAGACCCGGTCTACGAATCTATTCTAATTATCAACGAATTCCTAGAATTTTAGGAGGGATGGGGATTGTAATTCTTTCTACTTCTCGAGGTATAA